TTTTTTGTATTTCCTTAATTGATTTCCTTAATTGAATTTCGGTTGATTAGGACGAAGTTCCTTAAAAACCTCTGCCTTCTTTAAAATATCCTGAACAGTTTCTGTAGGTTGAGCACCTTTTTCAAGGAAATATAAAATAGCAGGAACATTTAAATAAGTTTGATTCTTTATCGGATCATAAAAACCCACTTTCTGAAGATCTTTTCCTTCTCTTCGGGATCGAACATCAATTGCAACGATTCGATAGACGGCTCATTGGGATAGATGTAGATGAACAACACCCCCCCTAGAAACGTATAGGAAGCTTTCTCCTCGTACGGCTCGAGAAAAATGATTGATTCGAAGTTTTGTCTCTGTATGGAATTCTATCTAAGAAATGACAACTGGATCCATAAAATGATCAAAGCAATTAAAGATGTAAGTCTTTTTTTCTTCGTTCTTCCTTAAAATGAAAAAGAACCCATTCGTACTCTCATAACTCAAGTTGGATAATTTGCAAACAGTTCAAAGGAAAATCTTTCGGCAATTTCATTTATTGAGCGGTCTTTCCTCCTTTTTTGTTTGTCTCGTTTAAAATCGGATTCTTCAGTCTGATCCAGTTATTAAGACAATTAAAAAGGTGTTTCCTTGTTCTGGGATCCTTTAGTTTTATTTTAAATCATTGGGTTTAGACATTACTTCGGTGCTTTTTAATCCTTTCAAAATGGCAGCAACATACCCTTTTTGCGATTTCTATGAAAGAATCCTACAAGATGATGGATTCCCTCGTGAAACACTTTGGATCGAAAAAGTTTGATCAATTCCAATAAATTTTTTAATTTGAAACTTGCTCGAATTGGATTCTTTCGATTTCCATACCTAAGATATATTTACGAAGTTGTTTCAATTTTTTTATTGATTGGCATTAACCCTAGACCCTTGCCCCGAGAAAGAAATTAATACTTTCTACTCGAGCTCCATCATGGACTATTTACATTCCAAGACAACAAAAAACGAGGGGTTCTAGTGAAACAGAACCAATGATGTCGAGCTAAGAGCACCTTCATTCCTAGAAAAAATGGTGGATGTACAAATCCACAACGGATCGTGTCCTTCAAGTCGCACGTTGCTTTCTACCACATCGTTTCAAACGAAGTTTTACCATAACATTCCTCTAAGAACCGGTATGGAATTGATTCAATTATGGAATCATGAATAGTCATTGGTTGGGCTGATGTATAAACACCATAATCTATAGTATTTTCTATATCTTCTATATCTATATAGTATATAGATATAAATAATACTATAGATATAGGTGGATAAATATTTTTCTGAAGAAGTCTTAGTAAGACCCCATCGCTAATATTAATTTGTCTAACATTATAATATTAATTAATAAATATATCTAATAAATAATTTTTTTATATAAATAATAATAAATAAGACGAATAAACGAATTCTTTTTGATTCTGCATCTTCACGTGACTTAATAGGAAAGAAAGATTCAGCTTCTAAGGAATGATTCAAACTCTTTCTCTTTCGAAATTTCGAATAAATTTCGAAAGTTCCCCTTTCGACATCGTTATTCCAAGAAAATTTGATAGTTAAAAAAAACTTTTGATCATCTTAGGAAAAAAGATAAGTCTTTTTTTTTTTTTTCATCTGATTGATAAAATCCAAAGAATGGGGAGGGTTTCGTATCTATCAATTCGATCAAATAGACTGAGCAATTGTTATCGTTTATAGATATTGAAATGAACGCCCTCCCATTACTGATTAACTCCTATCTACCCCATTCTATGGGACTGATGCAGCATAAATCAAAAGAAGGCGGTGTCCTAGTCTTTTTAATTTTTACGAAATGCGAGCTGTCTAGGCACAAAGCCAAACAAGTCCAGATTAAGTCCAGTTTTTGCTCCTTTTTTCTATTTTAGCCCACCTCATTGATTAAGAATTAAGAGACTTAGTGAATTTAATTAGTACCAAAAACCCCCTCTTGGCGAAAAGTCAAGAAATCTACAAAAAAGAAAATTGAATCTAATTAGGCTAATTTAGGGGGTAGAGAATACGAGATAGGGAATATGGATTCTTTCGCATCTCGATTCAGTTTTTGAAAAAAAAAAAACGATTCATCGAAGAAAAAAATCAGAAACAACAATCACATTCCAGCTAACATTTCGATTTTAAACAGAACATTGTTAAAAAAGCAATCTATATTGTCAGAGAATATATATGTTCTGGGACGGAAGGATTCGAACCTCCGAATAGCGGGACCAAAACCCGTTGCCTTACCACTTGGCCACGCCCCATTTAGATTTCTATGCGATACTAATACAGTATATTGCTGGTTTTGTTTGTTTGTCAACTCTAGCCCAAATATCTATAGAATAGATTAGATTGGTATTCGGATTTTTCTATGTTTTTGGTATGTGTAGATATAGAATTCAACTTAATTTATTGATCATTACATATAATTCAATTAAGATATTGTATGAAAATATGATTTTTTCGATTCTCC